CAGGGTATACTTTTTACTACTGATTATGATTATGAAAAATTGGAAGAGAAAATAGATACATTTGATCAAAATTCATTATCAACAGAAAAAAAAAATGATTTTTTTCCATTTTCACAAATGGAATTCAAAATCCAACAAGGAAGAATTGTCTTCGAAGATCAAATCAATATTGGCAAACTCATCTTCATCAAAAATGTCAATCCAGAGTCTAAAAGACTAAAAGAAATAAGTAAAAAAGTAAAAAAACTAAAACAAATCCTAAATAGAATAAGAGATAAGCCGAAATCCGACCTGCCCCTAAATATTTGATAACCTCGCCCCCAAAGAAACTTAGAAGTCCAAAAGTATTGGGAATTCCATCAATTCCTCGGCGATCAAAAAAATGAGTTAGTTCGGCGAATCGTCTTAAACCCCCAGTCAAATATTTTTGATACACAAAATCTATGTAACCACGATTATATGACCAATCATAAATAAGATTAATTATTTTTTCCCATAGAGCTATATTATTATTACCACCTTTAACAAATGAATTTTGTAACTTCAAATTTTTGAAAGATGAATAAATGGGCTTATATAAAAAAAACGCTATAAATATACCAAAAAAGGCTAGACTGACCGAAACAATGGAATTTATGAAAAATTCATACCAATCCATAGAATCCGTCGGATTCGGATGTAAAAGATTTATAGAAGGCTTCAACAAATTTGATAAGAGATCAAACTCAATTCCACTTTGATTATACGGAATTCCTATAATTCCAACAAGACAAGTAAATAGTACTAATATAGACATGGGAAATAGCATAGTACTGTCCGATTCGGGGGGATAAAAAAAGGTATTTTGAATTCCCAAAAAGGGAATACTAAGAAAAGGTCGTATCGTCTTTTTTCTATTATCAAAAACTGGATAGGTTGTATTGAAAAAAAACAAAATCCCTTTTTCATTACTATTTGGTGATAATAATAACGAAACCTTGTTTTTTTGAATTTCTTTTCCCCATGGCGATATTGAATAGCAGGAACCGCTTTTTTGACCACTATAATTCTTAAAATGAACATTTAAATGCCCCTCAAAAGTCAGTAAATAGATTCGAAACATATAAAATGCGGTTACTCCTGCTGTGAAATAAGCTAGAATTGCAAAAACCGGCAAATACAACCAACTATCATTAAGAATTTCGTCTTTGGACCAAAAACAAGCGAGCGGTGGAATACCACAAAGAGAAAGCGTACCTATTAAAAAATAAGTTTTTGTAATTGGTACATGCTTTTTCAACCCTCCCATAAGAACCATATTCTGACTTTTCTCGGGAGAATATCCAACAATAGCTTCCATTGAATGAATAATAGATCCGGATCCTAAAAACAATAATGCTTTCGAATAAGCATGAGTAATCAAATGAAATAAAGCCGCCCGATACGATCCCATTCCTAAAGCTAACATCATATAACCCAGTTGAGACATCGTAGAATAAGCCAAACTCCTTTTAATATCTTTTTGAGCAAGAGATAAAGTAGCTCCGAATAATAGTGTTACTATACCTATCAAAGAAATAAAATTCATTATATGAGGTATAATTATAAAAAGAGGAAGGAGGCGAGCTACAAGAAAAATACCTGCTGCGACCATAGTAGCGGCATGTATAAGCGCCGAAATAGGAGTAGGACCTTCCATGGCATCAGGTAACCATACATGAAGGGGGAATTGAGAAGACTTGGCAACTGCACCTGTAAATAAAAACAAGGCACACAAAGTAAGAAAGAAAAAATTTACCTCATTATTATAAACTAATTTATTTAATATTTCAAATAAATCGCGAAATTCGAAACTACCCGTTATAGCATAAAGTCCCAAAATCCCTAATAATAAACCAAAATCGCCTATACGATTGGTTACAAAGGCTTTTTGACAAGCATTCGACGCAATAGGTCGTGTGAACCAAAAACCTATTAAGAGATAAGAACACATTCCAACTAATTCCCAAAAAATATAAATTTGTATCAAATTAACACTAGTAACTAATCCCAACATGGACGTAGTGAAAAAACTCAGATAAGAAAAAAATCTCAAATATCCCTGATCATGATACATATAATTGTCACTATAAAAAAGAACCAGAATTCCAACCGTACTTATTAATATTACCATAATCGACGCAAGTGAATCTATTAAGTAACCGAAGTCTAAAGAAAAATCATTAGTAATGGTCCAAGACCATACATATTGATAGAGAGAATTTTGATTTATTTGCTGAATAGATAGATAGACCGAAAACAGCATAACTCCATTTAGAAGAAATATACTAGTAAAGGCCCACATGCGTCGAAGATTTTTTGTTGCCATTGGAAAAACGATAAGTCCAACTCCTAGTAACATAGGAATGGGAAGTGGAATGAGAGGTATAATCCATGAATAGGGATATGTATAGTCCATAAAAAACCTTTTGTCTTTTTTTTTATTCTTCTTTTATTCTGAATTATCGTTTATCAACTCCTTCGAATATTCAGAGGAAGAAGGAAGTTAGAATAAATAGGATCAGGCTAATAGTGCAATCGAAAATGAAATAAAACTACAAAATGAACTAAAAATATTAATACTATTTTATTAATTTCGAATTTCGACATATATATTTATTTATTTCTCTTTTCTATCCATATATATATATATATAGAAAGTTATATACCTATATATATATAGAAAATTTTTGAAAATTGACTTCTTAATTATTTATATAATGAATTTATTATAATTTTATGACTAATCAAAAAAATAGTAAACTATTAGTATTCTAAATAACTAACTCGAAATAGTTATGTATAATAACTTATGTAAATTAATCTAAATAAATTAGCTAATTTATAACGAGGATCTTTCTACTTTCTAAAGATATAAAACAATTCAATTATCAGTAAATATTACGATAATTTATTCTATCTGTAGACGAAAGATTCATAATTCCATCCACCAAATATACACAAAGTGGTTTATACATTCCTGTTTTTTCCATTAACATTAAATTAATATAAAAAATAGAAAACAATAAATAATATAAAACACATGGACTTTTTTAGAAACTTTTTTAGAATTGTCGAAAGCTTTGACTATCCGACATTTTTCTTTCGATACCTACCATGGATCAAAATCACTGAGCAAGGATTTCTTTTTTGACCTTTAATTCTAGTTTGATTTTGATACAGATAGAAATATAAAACAACAAAAAGAAACATAGCTAGATACAAACTTCGTTATTTCTCTTTTGTGTCTTGTCAGATATTTAGGTGGATTGAATGGAATCAAGATTACAAAAAATTGTAAAATAAATGAAATTGTTTGAACTTTGAACAATAAATGTGTTTCACATTCAACTAGGTCAAAAACAGAATTGTTTTCAAATTGATTTTTTCATGGCAGTTCCAAAAAAACGTACTTCTATATCAAAAAAACATATTCGTAAGAATATTTGGAAAATAAAGGCCTATTTTATAGCGTTGAAGGCCTTGTCATTAGCAAAATCTATTTCGACGGATAATTCAAAAAGTTTTTTTGTGGAACAACCCAATAATCAAACTTATAGTAAATAATAATTTAATGGTACTTGGTTTTTTGTAGTCTTTCACGATGGGGATTCTTATTTTCCCCATCAAGCTACTTAAAAGTCGACTAACCATTTTAATAATTGAATTAATTTTAATAATTGAATTAATTAATAATTGAATTACTCAATAAGAATTGAATTCTGGTAATGTAATATTTTGGGGAATGTTTCAATATGGAGTAAAACAGTAAAATGAAAGGAATTTTTTGTCATTAATTGAATTAACTTTTTGAATTTCAATCTCGACAATTAAATAAAAAAAGCTTATTATTATTTCGAGTACGCCGCTATGGTGAAATCGGTAGACACGCTGCTCTTAGGAAGCAGTGCTAGAGCATCTCGGTTCGAGTCCGAGTGGCGGCAAGCTTTCTTTCGCAAAGAACGACAATAAGTTCGATTTTGTTTATAATATTTTTTTATAATTATAATAATATATATATAAATGCAAAAAAAAAATTCCAGTAATGGAATATAATTCCAGATTGGATTCCGTATCATTTTCTATACTTTTATATTTGATAATTTTTATGCTATTTTCCACTTTAGAACATATATTAACTCATATATCATTTTCGATCGTTTCAATTGTAATTACAATTTATTTGATAATTTTATCGTTTGATGAAATCGTCGGACTATATTATTCGTCAGAAAAAGGCATTATAGCGACTTTTTTATGTATAACGGGATTATTAATCACTCGTTGGATTTATTCGGGACATTTCCCCTTAAGTGATTTATATGAATCACTCATTTTTCTTTCATGGGGTTTCTCCCTTATTTCTATCGTTCCATATTTAAAAAAATATATCAATTATTTAAGCGCAATAACTTCACCTTGTACAATTTGTATACAAGGCTTTACTACTTCAGGTATTTTAACCGAAATACATCAATCGGGAATATTAGTCCCCGCTCTTCAATCCCAGTGGTTAATGATGCACGTAAGTATGATGATATTAGGCTATGCAGCTCTTTTATGCGGATCATTATTATCAGTAGCTCTTTTAGTCATTTCATTTCAAAAGATTTTGGAAAATTTCGTAAACGAGTCATTTTCATTTAACAAGATCCAATATCTGGATGAAAGGCGGAATGTTTTAATAAACAACTTCTCTTGTTTGGCGAGAAATTATTATAGAGCTCAATTAATTCAACAATTAGATCAGTGGAGTTATCGTATTATTAGTCTAGGGTTTATCTTTTTAAACATCGGTATTCTTTCAGGATCCGTATGGGCTAATGAGGCATGGGGATCATATTGGAATTGGGACCCAAAAGAAACGTGGTCATTTATTACTTGGACCCTATTTGCAATATATTTACATACTCGAACAAATAAAAAGGTCAAAAGTCGAAATTGCGCGATTGTGGCTTCTATGGGCTTTCTTATAATTTGGATATGCTATTTTGGGGTCAACTTATTAGGAATAGGGTTACATAGTTATGGTTCCTTTAATTTTCATTAACATGAAATGACATTCCAAAAGATTCCTACAATACAAACAGAAACAGAAAGCATCTTCAAAAAAATTATAATAAAACCAATGAAATATTTTATTTAGTAAATATTAAATTAAGGAATATAAGAAAAAAAAAAACTCCATACTTCAGGGAAGATGTCGAGAACCATTTGAATCACTACACTAATTGATTCAAAAGGTTCTCACAACAAGAAATCCATCTAATCACAATTTTAATTCATTTTGACTTTAGTTTAGTTAATTTCTATTTTTCATTTTAAAATTGTAAACCGAAAAAGAAAGAATAGGATTGAATCCTTAATTATGTCGTATTTTATTCATCAAAACTATCGATAAAAATATGTAGATATAATAACTTCGACCTTCTCAACTGAGAGTGAGAGGATGAAATCTGGATAAATCCCAATACCTATTATGGGTAGAAGAATTGAGATTAAAATAAATAATTCTCTCGGTCCAGAATCACAAAAATAAGAGTTTTGCGAATTCACAATCTTGTATCCGTAGAACATTTGACGTAACATCGATAATAAATAAATAGGCGTTAATATCATTCCAATTGCCATTAGAAAAGTAATTAGTATTTTGGGGATTAAAAAATATTGTTGGCTGGTAATTATTCCAAAAAAGACTATTAATTCGGCAACAAAACCACTCATGCCGGGTAATGCAAGGGAAGCCATTGATAATATACTGAACAGTGTGAATATTTTTGGAAGGCAAATCGCCATTCCACCCATGTTGTCGAGATAAACAAGACGTATTCTATCATACGTCATTCCTGACAAGAAAAAAAGAGAAGCACCAATAAATCCGTGAGAAATCATTTGTAAAAGGGCTCCATTAAGCCCCGTATCGGTTATCTCTCCAATTCCGAGAATTATGAACCCCATATGAGATACGGAGGAATAGGCTATTCTTTTTTTTAAATTACGTTGACCAGGAGATGTTGAAGCTGCATAGATTATTTGTATTGCACCTACTATAATCAACCAGGGAGAAAATAGAGAATGAGCATGGGGCAATAATTGCATATTGATCCGAACCAAACCATATGCTCCCATTTTTAATAAAATTCCAGCTAGAAGCATACAAGTACTGTAATGTGCCTCCCCATGGGTATCTGGTAACCATGTATGTAAGGGTATGATCGGTAATTTAACTGCAAAAGCAATTAAAAATCCAGTATAAAATAGTAGTTCTAGTGCGACAGGATACGATTGGTTAGCTAATATTTCAAAATTTAATGTTGGTTCATTCGAACCATATAAGCCAATACCAAAAACACCTATTAATAGAAAAATCGACCCCCCCGCAGTGTATAAAATGAATTTTGTAGCTGAATACAGACGTTTCCGTCCCCCCCATATCAATAGAAGTAAATAAACTGGAATTAATTCGAACTCCCACATGAGAAAAAAAAGTAAAAGATCGTGAGAAGAAAATGATCCTATTTGACCACTGTACATTGCTAACATCAGGAAATGGAACAATCGGGAATCCCGAGTAACCGGCCAAGCTGCTAAAGTAGCTAAAGTGGTTATAAATCCCGTCAGTAAAATGGTTCCTATAGAAAGCCCATCTATTCCCAATCTCCAGTCAAAATCAAAAAAATTAATCCATTGATAATCCTCTGCTAGTTGATTTAATGGATCCGTCAATTGGAAATGATAACAGAATGTATAGGTCGTTAAAAGGAGTTCCAAAATAGAAATGGATATAGTATACCATCTTATTAGCTTATTTCCTCGATGAGGTAGAAAGAAAATTAAAGAACCCGCCAATATTGGTAAAACTACAATTATTGTTAACCAAGGAAAATCATTCGTGGTAAAGACAAGATAGAATTAGACCCCAAAACCCGTTCTCGAAAAAGAACGGGTTTTGTGTCGGTAAAAAAAAATCAATTGTATTGAAAAAAATTGAAAATTCAGTTTGAGTTTGTTTAAAGTAGTTTTGTCTGGAACTTATTAGATTAATAAGCTAGACCCATGCTTCGAGTTGTTTCATGCCATAAATAAACCCTCACACTCAAAAAATCTGTTGGACAAGCGGATTCACATCTCTTACAACCAACACAATCCTCCGTTCGTGGAGCCGAAGCAATTTGCTTTGCCTTACATCCATCCCAAGGGATCATTTCTAATACATCGGTTGGGCAGGCTCGGACACATTGAGTACATCCTATACATGTATCATAAATCTTTACTGAATGTGACATTTGATCTCTCAGTTTTTGAATATCATAAATCTTCTATCTAGTAAACTTATATCTAAATCATATATTTATATACCAGATGAATCAATAATTTTATCATGATTTTATTAAAAAAAAATCAATCGAATTTATGGATCGCAACTCCTGGGTTGGCTAAGATACTTTGATTCCAGTTTTACAAATAGTATTTCTAAATTGACGAATTTCTCATTTTTTGACTCAATTTGTAGTACTTATTTATTCAAAAAATTCGATTGATTGATACGAGTTGATTTTCTATTCCGATAAATTGATGAAACAATAGCTAACCCAATAGCTGCTTCGCCTGCGGCAATAGCTATGACAAAAATAGAGAAAATATCCCCTTGTAATTGTCGACTATCAAACAAATCCGCAAATGTTACGAAATTGATATTAACGGCATTCAGGATAAGTTCCAGACACATAAGAGCCCTAACCATATTTCGACTCGTGATCAATCCATAGATACCAATAGAAAATAAATAGGCACTCAAAACAAGTGTATGCTCGAGTATCATTGATCCGCTCCTTATCAATTTTGAGTGATTTCGCCAGGAACAATAACCCAAGGCTTGCGCTTGACTATAATAGAACAAGTAGAAAAAAAAATATATATATATTTGTATAATTGTAAAAAATAAAAATATCGATATTGAAATAGAATTCAAAAATGAAAGCTAAAATGTATTTGATAAGAGCCGAGAAAATTTCAATTTTGATTGTTCTTGATAGTTAGAAAGATTTTTCATTGACGGGCAACAGCAATTGCACCTATCAAAGCAACTAAAAGAATTATTGAAATGAGTTCAAATGGAAGAAAAAAATCCGTTGATAAATGAATTCCAATTTGTTGACTATTCCCTATCAAATCTTGTTCTATAATCTGGTTTGATTTTGTCGTCCAAATAATTCCGTACCAAGACGTATCGAGAATCGTGGTCATTAGGGAGATGAAAATACTTGTACAAACCAAGAAAGTAATCCCATTCCCAACAGTCCAAAGATCAAAATCTTTATAATATTCTGAACCATTCATGAACATCACAGCAAATAAAATTAAAACATTTATCGCTCCGACGTAAATAAGGAGCTGAGCAGCCGCTACAAAATGAGAGTTTGATAAAATATAAAATAAAGATATGCAAACAAGAACCAACCCCAACGCAAAAGCCGAATAAATTGGATTCGTAAGTAATACCACTCCTATACCTCCTAATAGAAGACCTGATCCCAGAAAAACTAAAAGAAAATCATGTATTGGTCCAGGCAAATCCATTCTAGATACAAGATAAAAAAATTGAAATGTTGTTCATGATTTTATTGACCTGACCAGGCAATTTTTTCGTTTTTTTTTTTTATGATATGCTCCTAATTGAATTCAATTAGAATGTAATGGGGTTTCTAATGGATTTGAATTACGTCTCGGGCCAATTACTATACCATACCAATATCTTGTTCCCCCTTATGTCAAACCCAGTCGAAAAATGAGTTGGAAACCATTTCGAAATAAATTCGAGAGATTATTCAAATTGGATTTCAAATCCAAATGGATTTGCACTTCTCACTAACTAATCAACAATTAATTCCAATTTCGAGTTATATTGAGAAAAAAAAAAAAAAATAAGGAACGATTCCGTTCAATTAAATAAAAATGAACCTGACTATACATTAGTATTACTAAGTAGTAATTTGAGTATTACTAAGTAGTAATTAATAATTACTCTTTAATTATTCAAATGCAGTTTTGCTTTGAGGATAATTCAAAATTGTTCGAATTGTATAATTGTTAATTACTGACATCGGTAACCGACCTAATGCGATTTGATTATAATTCAATTCGTGACGATCATAAGAGGAAAGCTCATATTCTTCAGTCATTGATAAACAATTTGTTGGACAATACTCAACGCAATTTCCACAAAATATACAAATTCCAAAATCAATACTGTAATTAAGCAAGCGTTTTTTTCGCATACCAGTTTCCAATTTCCAATCAACAATAGGCAGATCGATAGGACATACACGAACACATACTTCACAAGCTATACATTTATCAAATTCAAAATGGATTCGTCCGCGGAAACGCTCTGAGGTAATTAATTTTTCATAAGGATATTGAATAGTTACAGGTAAACGATTTGCATGGGATAAGGTAATGATGAATCCTTGACCAATGTACCTTGCCGCCCGGATTGCTTGTTGGCCATAATTCAGGAACCCAGTTACCATTGGGAACATATTGTAAAGATATATGAATAATCTTATGTTTGTTTCTTTCTCTTGGTTGATGAGAAGGTCGAATATCATATTCTTTTTTCGTTTAGAGTGAAAGGAGTTGGGAAGAGGTTGTTAATAATAAATTACCAAGAGAAATGGGTAAAAGAAATTTCCACCCAAGATTTAATAGTTGGTCCATTCTGAGTCTCGGTAAAGTCCATCTTGTTGTGATAGAAATGAACAGGAACAAATAAGTTTTTGCTAAAGTCAAAAAAATACCAATTGTTATTATAAAGACCCTACCTACTTTATTTATTTCAACTCGATCAGAAAAAAATATGGACGGAATACAGATATTCCACCCACCCAAGTACAGAATTGTTACAAATAACGACGAAACTAATAGATTGAGATAGGAAGCAACATAAAATAATCCAAATTTGATACCCGAATATTCGGTTTGATAACCTGCTACTAATTCTTCCTCTGCTTCGGGTAAATCAAAAGGTAATCTCTCACATTCTGCTAGGGAAGAAATTAGAAAGATGATAAACCCTATAGGTTGACGCCACAAATTCCATCCTAAAAACCCATATTTAGATTGCACCTCAACTATATCAACTGTACTTGAACTATTAGATAATAATAGTCGGTGATAACATCACTGTTCCCATCGCTAGTCCAGAACCGTACATGAGATTTTCACCTCATACGGCTCCTCGACGGCCATCAATAAATCTAAGGACCCAGTTGATATTTTTTATCGTGATCGATTTTATTTTGGGTCAAAATATAGATAGACCCAAGATCCCCCGGAAGGTCCAAAATTAAACCGATGGAATTCGGTATGCCAGAATGATATAAATATCATAACTCAAAAAGCACTTATGAATTAATCTCGTCCTTTAATAATTTGAATTTTTATTTGTTGAGTAATAACTTTTTAATAAAATACTCAATATCAATAGCCATCTTTTTTTGATTATTATGAAAACAAAATCAGAGATTAGCTGACTGTCTTAATTTAATAATGAAGGCTATTTGATCTCTATGAATTTTCGTTCCTATTCTCTTCTTTCCAAAGAGGGAGTTCAAAACACGAAAGGATTATTTCGTTTTGGATAGTCGTTTTTTAATCTGTGAGTAGGAGCATACTCTGGATTGCAATCGTGAGGAGTACTGCTTGATTATTTCTACAAATTGAAAGCCCCACTTATTGTTCTTTTTATGTTATCCAAAGATTTTCATTTTGAAAAGTGACATAAAAATTTCTATTACTAATCCTTTATATATTTTTGTGTTCCTAACCATCCACTCATTTTTGTCGAACTCTCCGTTCTATTAATACATATAAAGAATAGTGAAAACTATATACGGTTGATCATTTGAGCCCGCTTCAAGCCAGGATGACTAATCACTAATCAACCAATCATGGGCTAAAAAAAAGTCTTGCTTATATTGAATTTATTTGATTTTGCGTTCTTGTACTTAGGAGATGAGACTCAATCTTTTTACAGCTAATTTAGAAGCTGTTTTTTTTCACTCATATAACTATCTGATTTAGTTAATTTAACCTGAATGATGAATAAAAAAGTGAAGATACCCATTCAACTTCTTTACTTACAAAAAAGAATTAAAGAATAAAAAAAAAAAAAGGTTAGAACGACTCGCACGTAGAGATATTGATAACACACAAAGAGTCAACGGTATTTCATAACTAATCGATTGAGCGGCGGCTCGGAGACCACCTAAAAAGGAATATTTGTTGTTTGATCCATATCCTGACATAAGAAGTCCAATCGGAACAATACTTGAAAAGGCAATCCATAAAAAAACACCGATATTGAGATCGGATAAAACAAGGTTATAGCTAAAAGGAAGTACTGAATAACTTACGAAAACAGATATAACTATTATGGATGGTCCGATAATGAATAAACGACCATCTCCTCTAGATGGAAGAAGGTTTTCTTTGAAAATAAGTTTTGTTCCATCTGCTAACGCTTGAAGAATTCCAAACGGACCGGCGTATTCCGGTCCAATACGTTGTTGTATTCCGGCGGATATTTCTCTTTCTAACCACACAATTACGAGTACACCTATTGTGATTCCCAATACCAGAACGAAAATAGGGAAAAGGATCCCTATGATCCCATAGATCTCTTTGTAAGATCCTAATCTAGAAAAAGAGTGGATATCTTGTACTTCTCTTGTATCAATTATCATTTCAACGATCAACTTCTCCCATAATGATATCTATACTACCTAGTATTGTCATAATATCCGCCAATTTCATTCTTTTAACTAACTGAGGAAGAATTTGCAAATTGATAAAACCAGGGGGACGAATTTTCCATCTCCAAGGAAAACCACTCCGATCCCCTATTAAATAAATTCCCAATTCCCCTTTTGGCGCTTCAACTCTTGCATAAAGCTCTTGCTTCGGTAATTCAAAAGTAGGAGAGATTTTTTTACTAATGAAACGATAGTCAAAATCATTCCATTCTGGATCCCGTTCTCGATCAAAGCAACGTATTTCTAAATTCTCATAAGGACCGCCGGGAATTCCTTCGAGGGCCTGTTGAACAATTTTGATAGATTCCTTCATTTCACTGATTCGTACTAAATAACGCGCTAATGAATCTCCTTCTTTTTGCCAATTGATTTCCCAATCGAATTCGTCATAACATTCATACTGATCAATTTTCCGAAGATCCCATTGAATTCCACAAGCTCGTAACATCGGGCCGGATAAACCCCAATTTATTGCTTCTTCTGCACCAATAATACCTACACCCTCAACTCGTTCTAAAAAAATGGGATTTCTCGTAATAAGTTGTTGGTATTCAGAAACAGCGGTTATAAAATAATCACAGAAATCCAAACATTTTTCTATCCATCCATAAGGGAGATCGGCCCCTACTCCTCCGATACGAAAATAATTGTGCATCATTCTCATACCGGTGGCAGCTTCAAATAGATCATATACTAATTCTCTTTCTCGGAAAATATAGAAAAAGGGAGTCTGTGCGCCAATATCTGCCATAAAGGGGCCAAGCCATAACAGATGAGAAGCTATACGACTCAATTCTAACATGATCACTCTGATATAACTGGCTCTTTTAGGTACTTGAATATTCACCAGCTGCTCTGGTCCATTTACGGTTATTGCTTCTGTAAACATAGTAGCTAAATAATCCCAACGTGTTACATAAGGCAAATATTGTATAACTGTTCGGTTTTCGGCAATTTTTTCCATCCCTCTGTGCAGATAACCCAATATTGGCTCACAATCAATAACATCTTCTCCATCTAGAGTAAGAATAAGACGAAGAACGCCATGCATTGATGGGTGATGAGGGCCCATATTGACTATCATATGCTCTTTTCTTTTAGTTGTTACATTCATACTTTATTCCTCGATTCATTCTTTTATGAACCGTTTAAAACGAAAAAAAAGAAGTTTGTCTAAATTCTAGATAAAAAAAAGTTAATAAAATAAACAATGAAAATTGTTTTTTCAATGAAAAAATTAACGCGTTTTTGATTCCCGAAGATCCAGTTTATTCATTAATTCTTTATAAGAAACTCGTTTTTTATTTGACAAATAAGACAACAGCCGTTGTCGTTTTCCTAAGATTTTCCGGAGACCCCGCTGCGATAAATAGTCTTTTCTGTGAAATTCCAAATGTGAAGTAAGCCTTCTGATTTTATTGGTAAAATGAACGACTTGAAATTCACTAGATCCCCTATTTTCGTCTTCTGAAATAACTGAAATAACTTTTTTTTGTACCATAAGATAAAATCGACTCTTTTTTCCTTTTTGAAAGTAAAAAATCCATTTTACGACATTTTACATTTTACGATCAGTAAAAATAATCCTATTCATTTTCTCATTTTCATTAAGTAAGTATAAATAAAAAAAAAAAAAATAGATATTTACACAGTAAAATAAAACATCTTTTTGACTTAGTCCTATTTCATCTAATCGAATATCTAATTATTCATCCAATGGATATGGATACATGCATTGAATTAGGATTGATTTATCGGATTGGAATGGTAATGGAAGACAATGAATGTGTATAACCCCCCATTTTATATAATAAATCCAAACTTGGAAGATTGAGATAAGAAATGCATCATTCACGAATTTGCAACGGGGGATACATATATATTCTTAACAGACTAAAATGGCTTCCATTATTGGTATCAAACCAATATCGATTCATACAAGATAAATCCTCTAATCGGTAAGTAGGCCAAAGAAAGGATTTTAATTGAATTAGTTCAATTTTAGCCCTATAAAGATTGTGACGGTTATCAAAAATTTCATCATAGTTTTTTACGTTATTGCAAAATACGGAATTGTTCGAAATAAGATTGCTAGTCCTAGAATTGAAACAAGTTAGCAGTCTTAATTCCCTACGGGATTTCGTGGAAAAAATTTGTTCAGGAATAACGAAATCATAATCTCGATTTTCAGTTCGTCTTTGATTTGGCTGTCTTACAATGTAAGTGTTGTAATTGTTTCGATCAATATAGTGTTTTTCGCGGTAACTTTGATTAAGGTGGTGCTTACTCTTATGAATCAATGAAACATTTAGAGTTTGATACATCAAAAATTGACTGTCGTTTTTTATAGACAAGCGCACCGGTTCAATAATTAATATTCTTTTTTTCATCAATTCTCTAATAGTTAAATCTTTTTGAATCATCAGAATATCTAGACTTAGTTCTCTCCTTTGTATAGAGGATATAGCAATATCTTTTGGATTTAACAATCTAAGCAGGAGACAATATACTTTAATATTATTTGTTAATTTTTGATTTAAAAAATTATTCCATCTCAATTGAAAACGTAAAGACCTTTTTAAAAACAAATCAAGTTCTACTTCCGTGTTGCTCTTCTTCTTATATTGCTTTCTCTTTCGACGTTTTTTCCTATCTGAGCCTGCAGCTGCAGAATCTTCTTCAATATCTTTTTCTTGAGTTGAGAAAATTGATTCAAGAGTTTCTGTATTTTCTATATGTAATTCAACATTATTATTTTTTTTTGATTCTTTTTTGTTTTGATTCTTCTTTTCAAATTTACTCGATTGAAATTTATTTTCACTGGATAGTTTGGATAAATTTAAAGGATTCTGTTTTTGATTTTTAGTGATGTTTTTATTTTCATTAACAGTTTGATTTAAATTGAAAAGAAGTTCTTTGACTGGGATCATCCAGGGGTTGATTTTATATGTGTTATAAAGAAACAAAAATTCGACAAAAAACCAAAGTTTTAGATTCGAAATCGAACGACTTAGTAGTTCTTCATTCATTCCCATCCAATCAAAAAGGTTTTTTTTTTTTTTTGAAATCTTGATTTTCTGATCTTTATCAATTTGAAGATAAACAAGGTCTTTTTTATCCATTTTTTCAACTATTGGATAATTATTCACTTGATTTTTACTATTTGTATTTTTATTAAAGTTGATATTGGTATCGAGAGCGATCCAGGAATGAATATCCCCTTTTTTTCTAAAGAAAAAATAGAGAATTTTCCAATCCAAATATTTTTGATCTGGAAATTTAGTCAGATTCATATTTTTGTTCTGTCCGAAATAATTATCTATATAATTATTTATAGGGATAATTCCCTCTGACATATCAACTAAGGCACTTTTCTTTATGTTGTATAGATTTGAATTATAACAACTTTCTTGCGGATTTGTTGTCCAGAATGGTGATACCCAATCCTTTCTATCGGCAGAATTAATGGATTGATATGAGAAAAGTGCATATTTAGAGTATTTTTCATATTTTTCAAATTGAATAGTATATTTTTCATGGGAGAATGACTCAAAATCAATTAATTTTTTGGAAAAAATTAATTGGTTTTTTTCATCTGACTGACTTTTATGAGAATCGTTCTTTTCGGCGATAATAGATCTTTGATTCACTCTGTTCCGCCATTTGTGTGGTACTAATTGATACCATTGAATCGTTGATAATTCATATTGATAATACTTACTTAAAGAATTTTTATGTTCAACAATTGTGGAATTAAAAATATTTTTCGGTCCTAATTCCAAATGAAGTATTCCTTCGGTTTCGAAATAATCCTTTATTTTTTTCTTAAGAAAAAGAGATGGTTCCTTATATTGAAGAAGCTCTATATATAAGCTGAAAATTTCAGTTTTATATATTTGGTAAAATACATACGCTTGTGAAAAGTAGAATAAGTTGCTCAAATTTTTTGAATTCTTTGTAGTAATATCAAAAAACCGTTTTTTGAGAGTCAAAATAATGTGAATAGCACTTGTTTTATTAACTTTTTCGGGATTTATTTCATGTTCATTATTGAAAATCAATTTTTCAAATTCGTTTTTTGAAAATTCAAAAAGTTGTGTAGTGATTCGCGGACTATTCGTCTGCCTGATACATAAAAATATTTTTATGTATATCTTTTGAATAAGAAAATTGATTTTCAAATAGGATTTTCGTATTAATCCTACATTTCTTTTTTTTAATTTTTTCAAACTTTTTCTTAATGATACGAATAATTTAATGAGAGAATTTTTTTTATTCCAATTACTATTTTTGTCAGTAATTATAAACTCGTTATCATTGTCTTTTTGATTTTGTAGGTTTTTGATCCGATTTATGATTGTGTTTGTTCTATCAGCCAGATCTTTCATTTTTGTTTCTGTAAATGAAAAATCTTTCAAATCCATAGATTGAATGGGAATAGGAAGGGATAATTCAGAAATAATTTCATGAGGAATTCTCCTAGCTTTTTCGTTTTTAGTTTCATTTAGTTCATGAAATCCAACGAAATTTTTTTTTTTTTTTTTATAAAGTTCTTTTATCATTACGTTAACTTTACTAAAACTAAATAGAGTATTTTTCCGAAACCATAAAAAAGACTTTTTTTTCCATTTTCGAATTCTGTTTTTCATTTTTTTGAAAATGGGATTAAAAACAGATTGTTGGTTGCGGGGATAACCAAACGGAAGCTCAGTTTCCATTCCCCAAACTGTTAAAAAACAAGAATCATTTTTTTTTTTTCGTGGATCTTTTTGAAGAGATTGTTCCTTAGATTTGTCCCGATTTTTAAAGAAAAAGGGAAATAGTATTTGTATTTGAATCCCATCTGTTAACCAGTTTTTTGGAAATTCGGTTTCTGATAATGGAACACCATTATAAGTGCATTTAATATGCTTTTCTTTATTCCAATCCGTAAAGTCCTCTGACCATTCTGGAAATTGAAATACTAGCATACGTCCTGTATTTTTAATTATTATTAATGCTAGTAAGAGAATATATTTTCTAAGAAAAGATTGGATTATTAATAATGACCCTCTTATTATTTGAGCAAATAGAATGCTATCCCATGCTTCCGCTATTTCAATTCGTACTGTTTCTTGTCGTTTGTATTCTTCTTGTTTTTCTTGTTCCTTTTTTTTTTTCTCATTTTCTTGTGTAGAATTTAGAATTATTAATTCGAATTGTCTGGCTTTGTTCCATTTTTGATAAATGAATTTGTGGATTGAGATGTCAAAAGACAAAATGAGGTTGTCTCGTTTCTCCAAAAAAAGAGGGGAATGCGAATTTGTTTGAAAAAACCACCCGATACTTGTCTTACGTCTTTTGGCTCGTATGGAACCTTTGATAATGTCTCGACGGAAATCGGATTGTTGGGAATACCGTATCAAAGCCACCTCGTTTCTTTCATCCGAATTATTAGTTCTTTTTTTATTTTTATTAATAGCATTATTTTCTTCAGTATCATTTAAGATAACTACACGTTTGGCTTTTCTTGAACGGATCTCATGATCCTCAGGTACATTTTCGTCATTTTCCCCCTCTTGTTGTTCCAAATCATCGATTAATTTGTATGACCATTTTTTTACTTTTTTACTTATTTCTTTTAGTCTTTTAGACTCTGGATTGACATTTTTGATGAAGATGAGTTT